CTTTGAATAGGGAAAGGAATGGATCCGCAGGGTCCCAAATGAATTGGCTTGTTCGAAAAAAGCCTTGTTCTTTGGAAGATCTATCTCGTGTCTGGTACTGCATGGTTCCACTCTGCAAGAACTCCGAATCATTCTCTTGAAGCTCATCCTCTTTATGATAAATGATCCGTTTGCCCCGAAATGACCCAGCCCAATAGGGAAATCCCAATTCAGTGGGCCTTTCGATACAATCAAATAGATTGCCACAAGGGCGCCATATTCTAGGAGCCCAAACTATGTGATTGAATAAATCCTCCTCTATCTGTTGCGGATCGAGGGCCCCTTCTTCAAACTCCGATTCGTATTTTTCATATAGAAATCCCTGATTAACGATAGAACAAGATCCATTTTGCATCATATCTAACTGATTCCTTGGTTCGGAACGAAGAAGTAATGTCACTCGATTATTATCAAACTGACTGCAATCTTTTTCTGTCCGTGAGGATCCCGCCAGAGCCAGAGCGCCTTCTACTTCTAATAGTAATAATAGTAATAGGCCATGAACTAGATCAGAATCATTCTCAACGAATCCATAAGAAGTGATCCAATTTTTTTCATCGGGTCTGGATGAAGACCAAAGATCTTGAGCGACCGATCCGGCAGAACAACTCAAAAGATAAAGAAGTATCGTTAATTTCTTCATGCTCGTTCCAAGTTCGAAGTACCATTTGTACAAATAAGAATCCCCTCCCTTACATGATTTCTTCTTCATATAGATAGATATAGGATCTATGGGGCAATTACTTAGAAGTACATTTTGTGCAACAGCCCTTCCTATCTGATAGAAAAGGATCCCATGATCCTGAACCGATCTTATCTGGGATCGAAAATGCCAAGTTTTTCTATGAAGAGCTGATCTAATTGTATTAGTTTCTATAATGGATTTCTTCTGTGTAATACTAATTGATAGGGCCTCATTGATAAGTGCTACAAGATCTCGTGCATTGGAACCCATGGTTATGGACCCGAATCCATTAGTATGGAACATCTTCTTTTCCAAGTGAAATCCCCTAGTATATGAAAGAATGAAAAAGTGCTTTTGTTGTTGGGGAAGAAGAAGCCTTCGTATCTTAATGCATGTATTTAATTTATTCGGAGCTATTAGAGCGGGATCCACTTTTTGGGGAATATGAGTCGAAGCAATAACAAGAATCTTTCCAGTGGAACATCTTTCACTGGAGAGATAGTTCTCTAATAGACCGAGGGATAAGTAATTCGACTCATTCACATGCAGATCATGAATGTTTGGAATCCATATTATGCAAGGAGACATTGCTTTTGCTAATTCGAATTGAAGGGTGATCCCAAATCGGTCTATTTTCGGCGTCATGTACATAGTTAGCACATTCGTCATAGTTAGCAGCTCCGTATCAATATCAAGGTCATCATCACTATCACCAATATCGTCACTATCACCAATATCGTCACTATCACCAATATCGTCACTATCATCAATATCGTCACTATCATCAATATCGATATCATCAATAAGATAACCTTTAGGCTTGTCGTCCAGGAACTTGTTCGGAAATACCGTAATGAAAGGAACATAGGAGTTTGTCGCTAGGTATTTGACCAAACAGGATCGTCCAGTTCCTATAGAACCTATCAATAAAATACCTCTAGAAGGGGATAGGGCTAAGCGGAGCGAAAAGGGTTTTCCATGAGGAGATGGGGAATGAAAACTATTAGCCCCACACGAGGTTTGTGAATAAGTGATTGTCTGATAATGAGCAAGGAATATCCGTCTTTCTGCTAAACAGGATCTATTGAACTCATAATTCATTAGATCCTTTTGATGAATGTCAACTAAGTATCGTAAGGAAATTGATCCCGGTTGTTCAATCATTTGATAACCAGAGTCATTCTTTGATAAATGATCACTATGAGTCAGACTCAATAAAATTTGATCAATCCCTTTTTCTGTCGTTAAGGTGGAGAACTGAACCAAGAATTCTCTTTCTTCATCATCAATCGAATCACTGTTCGCGACCCAGAATTCGATTTTCTCATCAATCCAATCACCGTTCACGTTTTTTATTTTTCTTATCAATGAATAGATCTCTTTACTTGTACGACTTAGATGTCTCGTATTTATCGAAAAAATGATTCGATTGATGGGATTTGGTATGATACTTACAAGATCGATGAGATTGATCTTCCAATTCTTAGAACGTATTGATTTGACCCCATAAGCGGGACCACCACCCAATAGCATGTTGCCACCAGAAGCATAACCCCGTATTTCTTCCAGAGAATCTCCTAATTGTTCCAGAACAACTAGAAAGAGATTCTTTAACCAGAAAGAATTCAGTTCAGATGTAGGATACCTATCCAGAAGTTTTCGAAATTCCATCATGTATGATGGAATCATCAAAGATTTGATCTTTTCTAACTCTGTCTGTAACTCACTAGAGGCTCGGGAAACAAAGAGAAGATGTATACGAACGAGATATCCAGCAACAAGAAGAAGGAAAAAGATTGAATAGAGGAACTCCCGAGCATTTGTTGATCTCAGATGTGCCCATATCAATGGAACGGGTGACTCATTATTTCGATGAATCATTTCTTCGGGCAGAAGAAGATTCTGTAAACATTGACTCGAAATCTCACTTATAAGAGTCCATTGTGGAAGAATCTTCTGAGGAATTGGTCGTGATATATCTGATCCATGCATCATATCATGAAAAATGGATACAAATTTTTGACTGCTACTTAGTATCGGCAATGGGTCTGAAAGAGTATCTAAAAGGGTTAAATTGAGATATTTGCACCCTGTCGAAGTAAGGAACCATGGCATATATGTTTGGAACAGATTCCATTTTGAGAGATTTGAAAAAGCACTATCTCGTTGAAAGGTTCTATACATCTGCCCTTTCTCAACGCATTTCTTTAGACAAAGACTCCGTTTTTTCCTCTTTCCGGATGGTAAATACTTCTCAGAACATGGAGTGTGAATCAAACCCATGTTTGAATTGAAACTGAGATACTGATGCAAGTTATTCCCTTCTGAATCAGATAGATTCATATCTGAAAGAGGCTGACAAGAAGTTCTTTCCAAATTGACTATTTGTTCCTCTGTTAGAGGTGTTGCAGAAATGTCTGCGATCGAGTAAATAGCTCTACGAACGAATGGATCGGATCGAATTTGAAAATGTAATAAATGTAATTGTAATAAAGATTTGTACAATTTGTACAAGTTATACGTTTCATCACCACTTTGTGGGAAATCATTAGGTATGAAGATGTCAGATACCTGTGACTCCATTGGTGAAATAGTCTCTCTCTCCAAAAAAAGATATTTTTTTTTATCGACGCACAAAGAAAAGATTTTGTTGCGAATGGACAAGATATTGAGGAATTGTCCATATGTAAGATCATAATTATTGATACGGGTCTTTTCCACATCAAAGGGGAATCCTTTGTTACAATAGAACCAGAAGTGATGTGGATCATTCAAGAATCGAAGTCGATTTGCTTTATAAAAAGAAGATATCAATGAACTTCTATGAAATGCTTTCACGGTATTCAGCCAATTGTCTCGATCGTGGGATCTCATTGAGAAATAGGAATCCGTGTTATCAAAATCAAAGGATTTCCTGCGATTCTTTCTAGTATGTAATGAGTCAATCATCCGCTTTGGTATCTTTTTGAACAAAAATGGTAATATTGTTCCTCCATTGATCAAGAATTTTGGTCTTTGGTAAGTATCATGATCATCCAATAAGAAGGGTTTCAATTTCTTCAAATGAACGATTTGAACACCTATGGATTCTAACAACTGATTGCAGAGTTGATCATTCGGACCTTTCAATTCATAGATGTGGATCTCGGACCTATGAATGGGGATATTCCCGATACTCACAAAGAAAAAGGGAAGTAACTTGGACAAAAAGGGAAGTGACTTGGACAAAAAGAGAAGTGACTTGGACAAAAATAAACGAAGTGTCTTAGACAAATCTTCTTTGTCGATAGCCTCGGACCAATCAATCGAATATTGATTAATACGTAATCGATCGAACACTACTTGCACTACTTGAAAAGGATTCTTCTGTTCAGAAACGAAATGTTCCTGGAAATTCTTGCTCCCATTGGACCATTTGTATCTATATGCATCAGGATCCCGATTCATGGATCTCTCAGTTCGAGAAATAAGAGGATCAAACCATTTCTTCTGACTCTTTTTCAAATTTGATAAATGTTGGTTGATCGTATATTTCATTATAGTTATATGATTCAGAGTATTTCCATATTCGAAGTTACGATCGGATCTATTCATTAAAAAGAATCGATTCGATACATTTCTTATGTACCCATAGGTGCTATATTGGATTTGAATCAGATTTCGGATCAATCTATATTGATTGACTGCCTCCATTATGTTGTTGCTAGCAAATACCGCTGTGGGATCTTCCAAATCATTCCCGCAGTAGATCCGGACCGATTTTTTTCTGATCCTTCGAGAAAAAGATTCATTCTCCTCATAAAAAAGAGGAGGTAGAACCAATAAGGATTTATTTTTCGATTCAGCTTTGGAGTTGAATACCTCATTCAATAATTTTTTTTGATCCAACCCGTAGGAATCAATAGAAAAGGCAAATACCCTATGATACACCAGATCCGGCTCGGTTATTGATAGAGTGAATAGATCCGCCATTTCTGGGAATCTCTCTTCTGATTCAAAAAAATCGTGGCGGAACGCGTATCCCCCTTTGTTCCGGTCATGGAATAGATGAAAGAAATAAAAAAATGGATTTTTGTTCAAGAATGAAATCTTATTGGAACTGTCCATATACGGTTCATCCTTTGGAACCAGATCCGGGATGTGATATGGTTCCGAAGGATGAATTGAGACGGTATTTTGTAAATACGTAATTATCTTGAATATATCAACCATTTCTTTATTTTCCGCTCGCCTGGAAGGGACAAAAGAAACATCTTGTTTTTTCTTCAACAATTTA